TGTGGGAAAGGTTCTTTGAAAAACCATTGGATAACCTCCAAATCATTAGTAAAAACTTTTACTAGATATTTGATCTTTCCGTAGAAATGGATTCGTTCAAGAAGGGCTCCAAAAGATGTTGATCGTAAATAAGAGGATTGGTTACGGAGAAAAACAAAAAGGGATTCGTATTCACATACATGGAAATTATATAGGAACAAGAATAATCTTTGATTCCTTTTTTTCAAAAAGGAAATGAATTCCTTTTGAGTAATAAGACTATTCCAATTACGATACTCATAAAGAAAGAATCGTAAGAAATGCAAAGAAGAGGCATCTTTCAACCAGTAGCGAAGAGTTTGAACCAATATTTCTAGATGGGCAGGGTAAGGTATTAATATATCTAACACATAATTTAAATGTAAGAATTTGTCCTCTAAAAAAGGAAATATTGAATGAATTGATCGCAAATTATGAGATTTTACTATCTCTTTTCCCTCTAGGGAAGATATTAATAGTAGGGAAAATGGAATTTCCACAATAACTGCAAACCCTTCTGTTATCATTTCCGAATACAATTTTTTTTTGTTCTTATGCCCAAAAATTTCATTTTGGTTCGAATCATTAGCAGAAAGAATCAAATGATTCTGTTGAGACATTCGAGTAATTAAACGCTTTACAATTAGTAAACTGTATTTCTTGTCACCCGAATTTTCCAACAAAATCGATTTATTTAAACCATGATCATATGCAAATGCATAAATATATTCCTGAAAAATAAGTGGATAGAAAAAGTTATGTTGCCAAGACCTATCTAGTTCTATATGTCCTTGGAATTCTTCCATTTCAATTTAGACCGAAAACAAAAGTAAAAATAGAGGGTTTCTTGGGTTATCAAATGATACATAGTGCGATACAGTCAAAACAAAGTATTTTATTATGAAATAATAGATACTTCGGAGACGGGTAAATTCATCAGCGGACTCTCACTTTTTTTTCCATCTAATTGGTTTTTATTTTGTTATAAGATAAAAAAAGAAGATGGTTAGAAATCCTTTATTTTTTCAACCCAATCGCTCTTTTGATTTTGGAATAAAGTAGTTTATCAATATACTATTTCTTCTACACATTCATTTCCATCCTCTTATGGAGAACGGATAATTGAATAGTTAGGATTCACTATAAAAAACAAAGTATCTACTCGTGGTAGAATCCTTTCCCACATCAGGTACTAATTTATTTTAACGTCTAATTAGATCGGGAAATCATTCAAATTATGAAGATAAACTCGTTGTTCTTTCTTTCCCCAGAATTTGAACCATAGGGCTCGATCCATTTATTCAATCGACCCAACCTTTAATTCATTTCGTTCCCTTTCAAGAATTCAAATAGAATTTTGTACCAATTTGGTAAGAATGAAATATTCTCCGAATTTTATATTGATACGACATGCTCTTTTTTCCATTCATTTCCTTTCAGGATCAGTCGTGGTCTTCTAAACTCTACCGATGATGTAGACGAATTCCTTGCTTCATCCAAATATGTAAAAGATTCTAGCCGCACTTAAAAGCCGAGTACTCTACCGTTGAGTTAGCAACCCCCAAAATAGATATGTTATGTAGATACAATCAAAATAAAAAAAAATGGATTGGAATCAAAACTTTGAATTAGCAAGAAATCAAAACAAAGTTTTCTAATTGATTCCGAACATAAAAGCAAAGAGATCAGATGACAATACGAAAAATTCTTAGATAAAATACATTTCTAGACCAAATATTATCCATTTTTTGGATCCAAATTCTTTATCGCAAAAAAATTAAACGAATCCTTGAATAAAAAACCTATTTATTGGGCGGAAGACAGAAATAAACGATTTAATTTTGTTATTTATTTTTACTTCAAAATTGAATTATATTTGTTCAATATACTCTTGTCAATATGAATATTCAAAAAAAAGATTTTTGAATTTCTTTAATATTAATAGAATTATTCGAATAGAATATTCTAACATTATAAAGAGAAATACAATATCGATTTTGACATTCAAGTAGAAAAAGTGAAATATATAAGAAAAGATTTGTGTTGGATTGGCACTACATAAAAAATCTACAGGAATGGAAAAGGAAAAAAAGTTCTATCAAATTAGAACCACATTATCTTTGTTTTTTATTTCATTAATTGAACTTCGTTTGATTAAGTCGAAATTCTTTAAAAACCTCTGCCCTCTTTAAAATATCATAGACAGTTTCTGTAGGTTGAGCACCTTTTTCAATAAAATCTAAAATGGCAGGAACATTTAAATAAGTTTGGTTTTTTATCGGATCATAAAACCCCACTTTCTGCAAATCTCTTCCCTCTCTTCGAGAACGAACATCAATTGCAACGATTCGATAGACGGCTCATTGGGATAGATTCGATCAACAATACCCCCCCCTGGAAACGTATAGGAGGTTTTATCCTCGTACGGCTCGAGAAAAATGATTCAAAGTTAGGTATATATAAATTATACTGACCAATCAAATAAGTCCATAAAATCTAAAAATGAGGTAGACTAAGAATTAAGTTCTTTTCATTTCTTTATTTCCTAAAAAAAATCATTTGTATACTCATAACTCAAGTTGAATAACTCTCAAATAGCTCAAAAGAAAATCCTTTGGCATTTCATTTATTGAGCGGTCTCAAATACCCTTTTGTCTCATTTAGAATCGATTTGAATTCGGTATTCTGATCCAAATCCAATTGTTGCGACAATTAACAATTAAAAAGGTATTTCCTTGTTCCGGAAATCTTTATCTTTTTTTTTGAATCATTGGGTTTAGACATTACTTCGTTGATTTTTAATCCTTTCAAAAATGGCAGCAACATGTCTTTTTTGTTATTTCTTTTTATCAAAGAATAGAATCATACGAACGTCGGATTCCCGACGATATATATAATTTTCATTTTATCGAAAAGGTTTTATCAATTCCAACAAATGATTTTCCTTTGGGATTTGAAACTTGTTTTATTTTGATCCTTTCGATTTCTATATCAAAGATATACTTACGAAGTTGTTCCAACTTATTAATTGACACTAACCCTAGACCCTTCCCCCTTGCGAAATAGCTCAATACTTTACTACTCGAGCTCCATCATGTACTATTTCCATTACACCCCTCCAAAACAAAAGAAATGCGGGTTCGAGTGGAACAGAACAAAGGATGTCGAGTCAAGAGCATCCTTTATTAGAGAATGATGGATATCAGAATCCACAACGGATCATGTCCTTCAAGTCGCACGTTGCTTTCTACCACATCGTTTCAAACGAAGTTTTACCATAACATTCCTCAAATTTGGAACCAGTATGGGGTTGATTCAATTATGGAATCATGAATAGTCATTGGTTCAATCAGGACAATCAATACATGGAAATGGAATATCTCTTAAGTTTTTATTAGTAATGTAATGTTCATTTTTTTACAATTTACAATAAAGGTGACAGCCCTAAGAAATTTAAATCCATGTTTCTTTTTGAGCTCAACCATTAATTGAATAATAATAAATGAAGAATCAATAAAAAAAATCGAAATTTAATAATAGATTGGAAAAATCCAATTTATTTTCCGGGATGAATAAAAAAATAACTAACTTCTTTCTATATTATATATGAATATATAGGGGATGTATATATGATTAACGGAACACTTTTTTAAAATTCCCAAAAAAAGTGAAATCTATAACCCCATCTTGCCTAAATCTCCAACAGATTTACTTGTATCCGCGTGTCATTTGAACACGTATCCTCCTTTATTTTAGGAAATGTGAAAAAAAAAAAAGAGAAGATTCCTTTTGGTTAAAATCATTAGCAGAAAGAATCAAATTCTATCCAATATTCAACTTTAGAAACAGAAAAATACAATTTTAAATTACATATGCTCTGGGACGGAAGGATTCGAACCTCCGAATAGCGGGACCAAAACCCGATGCCTTACCACTTGGCCACGCCCCACTTCGATTTCGATTCTACACTAATAAACACTAATATTGTTATTGATTGTTCGTCAATTCCAGCTCAACTGGCTAAAAAATCAATTCGATTCTGTTCTTAGTATTTTGACACGTATAAGTATAGAATTCAAATGAATTTAATGAATTTATTGATCATTCCGTAGAATTCCATTAAGATATTGTATGAAAGTAGAATTTCTTCTATTCTCAATGGAGAGTAGAAGGTTTTTTGATTGAGTGAGTAAGTTCAAAAAAAAAGAAGGATTGTTTTCTTCATTTTTTTTCCATGAATAACTCAATCAAAATGCAATAAAAAAAAGTGTCTGTTATGCTTAATATCTTTAGTTTGATCTGTCTTAATTCTGCCCTTTATTCGAGTAGTTTTTTCTTCGCCAAATTACCTGAGGCCTATGCTTTTTTGAGTCCAATCGTAGATTTTATGCCAGTCATACCTCTATTCTTTTTTCTCTTAGCCTTTGTTTGGCAAGCTGCTGTAAGTTTTCGATGAGATCTTTCATCTTGTCCTAGAAAAATGAATGGTTTTTTCGATAAAAATGCTTCTAATATTCTAATACTAAATAATTGATAAAATCAGACAAGTCTTACAGTATGAACCCTTGATTAAAACATTCTAATTTTTGAATCAACACAATCCATATCGCCTCGTTTTCCGATTATAACTATTTTTCGTAAATGAAAAAAAACCGTATTTTGATCCTCCATAATATCAACAAGTGGGTATAAGAAAATTATTGATAAGTAAGATAATAATAACTTCATTTTTTATTTATTTTTATTCCAATTACAATTTTTTTTTCGATTTTGAAAAACTATTTCGGTTTTAGACGTCAAATCAAATGCAAATTATAGGATATGTGATATAAAAATAGAGAATCTATTCTCTTTTTTCCAAAAAAAAATTATCTTGGAGAATGTGTAATGCTTACTCTCAAACTTTTTGTTTACACAGTAGTAATATTCTTTGTTTCTCTCTTCATTTTCGGATTCCTATCAAATGATCCAGGACGTAATCC